TAGATTGTACCTCTTTTTTTACCTCCTCGAACAAATCGAAATGATTGAAGTTTTTCTATTTGGAATCGTCTTAGGCCTAATTCCTATTACTTTAGCGGGATTATTCGTGACTGCGTATTTACAATACAGGCGTGGGGATCAGTTGGATCTTTGATTGAGTAATATTTCTCTTTTTATTGACCTCCTCCAGACCAGAGAGGAGGTCAAATTGGAGTTGCAATTCGACTTTGTTTTGTTAAGTTATTTTACTTTGCTTCGACATAAGATAGATGGAATCACGCTCTGTAGGATTTGAACCTACGACATCGGGTTTTGGAGACCCGCGTTCTACCGAACTGAACTAAGAGCGCTCGCTTTTATTCAAAAGGAAAACCCTTTTCTACTCCTAACGTGTCTCACGTACGTATAGTATCCACAAATTCAAGTTATACCCACTTGAATCGATTTCCTCGCAACTGCCCATAAAGAAGAAAGAGATAATAGGTAGGGATGACAGGATTTGAACCTGTGACATTTTGTACCCAAAACAAACGCGCTACCAAGCTGCGCTACATCCCTTTTCCAAATTGTTGTACAATGGCATTGTATACAATTCCTGTCTTTTTTTCCACATCGTAATTTGCTTTTCTTTCTCTATTTATATAGAACCCTCTTGTTATTTCTTCTTTTTGGTCTCATATAATCAAGTCAAGGAATGGTATACATCTAAAATCCAATCTACTTTCACCTATAAAAGAAAGATTACTACTCCTTTTCCTTGGTAATGTATAGGAAGAAGGGGTCATCTTTTTCTAGGGATAGGAAAATCTCGTCTATATGGCTCATTCTATGTATATAGAATATAGATTTTGTTTTTTTAGTTAGGAATTTCGCCTAAACAAAAGAAATACAAAAGATCTTGGGCAAGAGTATCTGATCATATATGTATTCCAATAAGGAAGGAGGATTTTCAATGCGGGATATAAAAACATATCTCTCTGTAGCACCCGTGCTAAGTACTCTATGGTTTGGGGCTTTAGCAGGTTTATTGATAGAAATTAATCGTTTATTCCCAGATGCTTTGTCATTCCCCTTTTTTTCATTCTAGTTATTGCTATGCGAGGAATTCTTCGTGACATGACGAAAATTTTCCCTTTTTCAATCCTTTTTTTTAGTATAGAAAAGAAAAAGAAAGAAAAGATGGATTGGGTTGAACCTCAGAGTCATGAAAAATTCGGTAAATCCCATTTTGGAAAACAGAAATTCAATTAAAAGCGGTATCCAAGCTAAGTCAGGTCTCAGAAATCAGAGAGGCTGTGGGCTGGCTACTTAAATGAAAGGATTTCGAAGCAAAATCCTTGCTAATTTGACAAGGATTGTATTCTTTAATTATTTTTCTATTTTTTATTACTTAATTTAAGAATTTCAAAAATTTTTTATTCTAATGGATTTTATTCTTCTTCTTCGGATTCAAAATAGAAGAATAAAAGAATATGTAGAAGAATTAAGTTAAGTAAATTCAAAAAAGAAAGGAGGTTCATGGCCAAGGGGAAAGATGTTCGAATCAGAGTTATTTTGGAATGTATCAGTTGTGTTCGAAAGGGTATCAATAAGGAATCGACGGGGATTTCTAGATATAGTACTCAAAAGAATCGCCACAATACACCCGGACAATTAGAATTTAAAAAATTTTGTCGTTATTGTCGCAAGCATACGACTCATGACGAAATAAAAAAATAGGAGCATCGTGTGTTCGATCTTTCCAAAGAACAGATTTAATCTAATATATAGAACATATAAAGAACAGATTTAATCTAATATATAGAACATATATAGAATACAAAATATAAATCAACTCATTTGATTTCAGATAGATATTATTTGATATGTATAGGAGGTAGTCATATATCATATACTATATATGAATATGAATCAAATAATATATTAACCAAAGAAAGACTACTTCTTCTGGATCCAAAATTAATAAAATAAAGAAATCTAGTTTTTTTTTTTCAAAATTTTAAATAAAAAATAAATCATGTATACATCTAAACAACCTTTTCATAAATCCAAGCAAAATTTTCATAAATCCAAGCAAATTTTTCGTAAATCCAAACAACCTTTTCGTAAATCCAAACAACCTTTTCGTAGGCGTCCTCGGATTGGCCCGGGGGATCGAATTGATTATAGAAACATGAGTTTAATTAATCGATTTATTAGTGAACAAGGAAAAATATTATCGAGACGAATAAATAGATTAACCTTGAAACAACAACGATTAATTACTCTTGCTATAAAACAGGCTCGTATTTTATCTTTCTTACCATTTCGTAACTATGAGAATGAGAAGCTATTTCAAGCCCAGTCAATTTCAATAATTACTGGCTCTAGACCCAGAAAAAACAGACATATTCCTCAATTAACGCAAAAGTTCAATTCCAATCGAAACTTAAGAAACTCCAACCAGAATTTAAGAAACAACAATCGGAACTTAAGCTCCGATTGTTGATGTTTTATTCGAAAGGGCCAGACCTATATATAAAGAAAGTAATCCAGTTTTGATTCTTGTGTTTGTTATAAGAAAGAAAAATGGGGAAGAAGAAATAGTTTTTTTATTTATTGCAACATGCTTGTTGATTCCTACCACTTAATCTTAATTTATTGTATCTTCCCGGAGTTCCCTCTCCGGGAATTCGGTTTTAATTATTCCTGTATATTACTTTTTTATCCATTTAATTGATGATTTTTATTTTATTGGAAATTGTGTAAAGATTGTTTGGATTTGATACAGCTACTTGTGCGAGCATTTTACGATTAAGAATCAATTCCTTCTTGTACAGATTGTGTATTAATTTACTATAACTATTGAATACTTTATATATCCGTGTTGCTGCGTTTATCCGAGTGATCCACAAACGACGAAAATCCCTTTTTTGCCTGCCTCTATCTCGATGAGAGGAAACAAAAGCTCTTCTTACTTGTTGAGTAATCATTCGATTAAGTCTTAAATGAGCCCCTCTAAAGTTTGAGGCAAATGAACGCATTTTTGTTCGTCGTCTCCGAGCTATATATCCTCGCGGAACTCTGGTCATTGAATCAAATTAACCTTAATGAATAACTAATGATTTCTCTTCTTTTAGCCATCCTTTTTCCCATTAATAACAAAACGAATTATTCCGATATATAAAATATTAATTCCAATGGCTTTTGCTACTGTAACCTTCCCAACCACAATTTTTTATTCTATTCCCTTCAGTTACTTCACACAGAAATAAAAAATTCTAACGATACTCAAAAAAATAGTGGGTTCCATCGTTTCTATGGTTCCTTTTTAAACGGTGAGGCCCTCTCTATACACCGGAGCCTTTTCTTTCATTTCATCAAAAGGTATTGTGAACTTGTATAGTTCACATTCTTTGGCTCTACCTATCCATTATAGAGTAAATAGCTCTTTTCACAATAAGAGTTATCCATACAGTGACGGCATTTAATTATGAAAGTAGGCTAAGTCGCTGACCCTGTTAGTCCGTTTTTTTAAGATAAAGGGGCATAAGCCTTTTTCTTTTTATTACTATTTCCTCCGCTTAATGGATAACCATTTTCTACCAATGGGGGAATTGCTTCTTATTTCCAATTTAGATGATTGGATTTGCACCAAAGGAAACCATAAATTTCATATTACCATAGAAATCTAGGATAGAGAAGCTCTATCCTATTCATTGGTACCGATCATGGATACTTCCAAAATTGTCTTATTTGTTTGAACTCATGATCTGAACGAGTCGCACATACACCCTAGCACATGTTCCTCGACGCTGAGGACATCCCTTAAGCGCGGCCGATTTTCTAGCATTTCGTATTGGCTGTCTTGCGTTTCTAATAAGTTGTTTAACGGTTGGCATGTCGTATGTATATAGAAAAAAGGATTGGTTTAGATCGATCTTAACCTGATGATTGATCATCATGAAGTATTTCTATTTTCCATTAATATGAAATCGCGGAAAACCTGAATTTAGAAATTTACAAGAAATCCGGCCGCTACCAATCCTTAAACATTTCCGGAAACCACACCGGATCAGTATCGCAGTGCTCGTCAATCATTTCATCCCCTACAATATCGACAAGTCCATAAGCTTTGGCTTCGTCTGCTGACATAAAAACATCCCTTTCCATGTCTTCGGATACAACCCAAAAAGGCTTACCTGTTCTTAGTGCATAAACCCTTGTGATCATTTCGCGAACTTTGTGTAACTCTTCCACTTCTAATAAAAATTCTGGTGTCCTTGCCCGATAATAAGCACTAGCTGGTTGGTGAAGCATAATCCTCGCGTGAGGGAATGCTATACGCTTGGTGGGTTCTCCCCCAAGCAGAATGAAGGATGCCATGGACGCAGCTATTCCGAGGCATATTGTATATATATCTGGTGTCACCGTTTGCATCGTATCAAAAATCGCCATTCCTGAGATTAACCACCCACCTGGGGAGTTTATAAACAAAAAAATATCGCTAATTCCATCTTCTATACTGAGATATACCATGAGACCCGTAATATGATTTGTGATCTCGCAACGAATCTCTTGACCTAAAAAAAGTGTCCTTTCTCGATACATAACATTGTATAAGTCAACCCAAGTCGCTTCTTCATCTCCGGGAATCCGGTAAGGTACTTTTGGAACACCAATGGGCATATTAGATTAATATTATTAAATTTAAGTAAGAAAACTACACTTTAATATGGAAACATAAGAATGGAGGAGAAAGAAACAATCCGCAGTTTATTGTCTTATTTTTTTTCTTATTCTATATGAATACTATAGATTCCATTAATACGTAGATTGAAATAATACATAGATTGAAAGGTTATACCTATAAAGAGGATAAGACAGATTGAATAAAGAAAAAGGAATCGGTGATTGGAATGATAAACAAAGAGGGATAGGATCCATTCTTCGTTTTTTCCAAATAGGCTAAGCTACCCATTGCATATTGGCACTTATCGAGTATAGAATAGATCTGCTTCTCTTTCTTCTTACGAACAGAATTGGCTTCTTATTTTTTTTTTTTAATAGAATGAAATAAATATTCATGCTTTCTGACACAGAATCCCCTAGAGGGATTAGGTACATAGGATATGGATAGTCTTTTCCAATGCGATAAAATAAAGCGACATCGTGTCTATTTTTCTTTGCTAAAGGGGTATTTTTATGGGTTTGCCTTGGTATCGTGTTCATACTGTTGTATTGAATGACCCGGGTCGATTGCTTTCGGTGCATATAATGCACACAGCTCTAGTTTCTGGTTGGGCCGGCTCGATGGCTTTATACGAATTAGCGGTTTTTGATCCCTCTGATCCTGTTCTGGATCCAATGTGGAGACAAGGTATGTTCGTCATTCCCTTCATGACTCGTTTAGGAATAACCAATTCGTGGGGTGGTTGGAGTATTTCAGGAGGAACTGTAACGAATCCGGGTATTTGGAGTTATGAAGGTGTGGCAGGTGCACATATTGTGTTTTCTGGCTTGTGTTTCTTGGCAGCTATCTGGCATTGGGTATATTGGGACCTAGAAATATTCTGTGATGAGCGGACGGGCAAACCCTCTTTGGATTTGCCCAAGATCTTTGGAATTCATTTATTTCTTGCAGGGGTGGCTTGCTTTGGCTTTGGCGCATTTCATGTAACGGGTTTGTATGGTCCTGGGATATGGGTGTCCGATCCTTATGGACTAACTGGAAAAGTACAAGCTGTAAATCCAGCGTGGGGTGTAGAAGGTTTTGATCCTTTTGTTCCGGGGGGAATAGCTTCTCATCATATTGCTGCGGGTACCTTGGGCATATTAGCGGGCCTATTCCATCTTAGTGTTCGCCCGCCTCAACGTTTATACAAAGGATTACGTATGGGCAATATTGAAACTGTACTTTCCAGTAGTATCGCTGCTGTTTTTTTTGCGGCTTTCGTAGTTGCTGGAACTATGTGGTATGGGTCAGCAACTACCCCAATCGAATTATTTGGGCCTACTCGTTATCAGTGGGATCAGGGATACTTTCAGCAAGAAATATATCGAAGAGTTAGCGATGGATTAGCCGAAAACCTTAGTTTATCAGAAGCTTGGTCTAAAATTCCCGAAAAATTAGCCTTTTATGATTATATTGGTAATAATCCGGCAAAAGGGGGATTATTCAGAGCAGGTTCAATGGACAATGGGGATGGAATAGCTGTTGGATGGTTAGGACATCCCGTCTTTAGAGATAAAGAAGGACGCGAGCTTTTTGTACGCCGTATGCCTACTTTTTTTGAAACGTTTCCGGTGGTTTTGGTAGATGAAGAGGGAATTGTGAGAGCGGACGTTCCTTTTAGAAGAGCAGAATCCAAATATAGTGTTGAACAAGTAGGCGTAACAGTGGAGTTCTATGGTGGCGAACTTAATGGAGTAAGTTATTCTGACCCTGCTACTGTAAAAAAATATGCGAGACGTTCCCAATTAGGGGAAATTTTTGAATTAGATCGGGCTACTTTGAAATCGGATGGTGTTTTTCGCAGCAGTCCAAGGGGCTGGTTCACTTTTGGTCATGCTACCTTTGCTTTGCTCTTCTTTTTCGGACACATTTGGCATGGTGCTAGAACCTTGTTCCGAGATGTTTTTGCTGGTATTGATCCAGACTTGGATGCTCAAGTGGAATTTGGAACATTCCAAAAAGTTGGAGATCCAACTACAAGGAGACAGGCAGTCTGATACCACATTGCTATGGTATCTCTCATCTCTCTTTTTTGATTTGACATGGGAAACATCTCCCATCCTTTCTTTTTTTCTTTTTTTTTTTTTTTACTCTTTTTTTTCTTTATACGGGAAATGATCCCAAATGACAAATGAATAGGTGTGGAAGTTATAATTGTAAATAAACCACGATCGAATCTATGGAAGCATTGGTTTATACGTTCCTTTTAGTTTCGACTTTAGGGATAATTTTTTTCGCTATCTTCTTCCGAGAACCGCCTAAGGTTCCGACTAAAAAAATGAAATAATTTCATTGAAGTAAGAAGTCTCCCCATCTGGGAGACTTCTTACTTCAATTAGTCCCCGTGTTCTTCGAATGGATCTCTTAATTGTTGAGAGGGTTGCCCAAACGCGGTATATAAGGCATACCCAGTAAAGCTTACAAGTAAACCAGATATGGAGATGGCGACTAAAGTTGCTGTTTCCATTTTTATAGAATTTCAAGATTACAATGGATCTACGAAAAGATCGTGTATTTACAACTACAACGGAATAGTATACAAAGTCAACACTGATGATTAAATAGAATTTATGGCTACACAAACCGTTGAAGATAGTTCTAGACCTGGGCCAAGACGAACTCGCGCAGGTACTTTATTGAAACCCTTGAATTCGGAATATGGGAAAGTAGCTCCGGGTTGGGGGACTACCCCTTTTATGGGGGTCGCAATGGCTTTATTCGCGATATTCCTATCTATCATTTTAGAAATTTATAATTCTTCTGTTTTACTGGACGGAATTTTAATGAATTAGGTTTCTACTAACTAAAACTACCAAGTCATAGTTTTTCTATCCAAAAAAACCTTTCTACTTTAAGCTCTACATTTATAGACATTTTGGTAGTTCGACCGTGGAATTTTTTGTTTCGGTATCTCTGGAATATGAGTGTGTGACTTGTTAGAATTGATCCTATTGATAATACATAGAAAGGGCCTGTTCTCTCTATCAAAATGATTCTAATTCGTCGGATATTATTTATTCTAGTATCTGGAACACGAAATAGATAGAGTGGATCAAGAAAAAAAATGGAACTATGATTCATACTCACTATTCAGACCTCGTAACCAGACTGAAAAAAATTCAAGTGGTTTTTAATAAAAAAATAAATTTTCTTCCTTCCAAATTTGTTTCCCCAAAAGAAAACTTTTTTCTCTCGATTTTGTCGAGTTATTACACCGATTCAATAAATGATTATCAAGCGGTTCTTATTCGAAGAATCCTTGCCTTTTGTTTAGCTTGAGAATCAATCATCGTGGCTCTAGTGTGAATCTAAGGTTTTATTTAATTGAACTGATTCATAGGATCGCAACAAGATAATTTCTATCAGAAAACTACTAGAATTTTTGCTTTATTTATTTACTAGTAAAACAAGAGTAAATCTGCATTACGCAAAAAAAAAAAAAAGAAATACAAAATAGGGAAGAGAAAAGTCAAGAGGCCTCTAATGACCAACATAAGGCAAAAAAAGAAAGACACATGAGCCAACTTGAGATTTTTTGGCATTATCATCGCAAAGAATAAATTCTGGATTTTTCGTATTTCATATCTTCAAGGCAAATCGACCCAATCCAGTGGCTGATGAAGTTTTGAACCCCCTTTTTTTAATATCCGTTGAAAATTTGTGTGTTTCTGCTTGAGCCGTATGAGATGAAATTTTCATATACGGTTCTCGGAGGGGGACTCGGGTTAGTTACCTATCTCAATAAAGTATATGATTGGTTTGAGGAACGTCTTGAGATTCAGGCAATTGCGGATGATATAACTAGTAAATATGTTCCTCCTCATGTCAACATATTTTATTGCTTAGGGGGAATTACACTTACTTGTTTTCTAGTACAAGTCGCTACCGGTTTTGCTATGACTTTTTACTACCGCCCAACCGTTACAGAGGCTTTTTCCTCGGTTCAATACATAATGACCGAGGCCAACTTTGGTTGGTTAATCCGATCAGTTCATCGATGGTCAGCAAGTATGATGGTTCTAATGATGATCCTGCACGTATTTCGTGTGTATCTCACAGGTGGATTTAAAAAACCCCGCGAATTAACTTGGGTCACAGGTGTGGTTTTGGCTGTATTGACTGCATCATTTGGTGTAACTGGTTATTCTTTGCCTTGGGATCAAATTGGTTATTGGGCAGTCAAAATTGTGACAGGTGTACCTGAAGCGATTCCGGTAATAGGATCGCCTTTAGTGGAGTTATTGCGTGGAAGTGCTAGTGTGGGCCAATCCACTTTGACTCGTTTTTATAGTTTACATACTTTTGTACTGCCTCTGCTTACTGCTGTATTTATGTTAATGCATTTTCCAATGATACGTAAGCAAGGTATTTCAGGTCCTTTATAGGGAAGGTATATCATAAAGAAAAAGAATTCTAACTCTCATATATCATATTGGGTAGGTTGTGGTATTTCATTGCTACAAACATGGGTTATTGTAAAATAAGACATGTCATTTGGATACTTTTCTTCAACTCCGAAGTATTTTGATACAAATAGTTGAAGTTCATTTTACCAAAGAAAATAAGGCGGATTATGGGAGTGTGTGACTTGAATTATTGATTTGGCCATGCAGATAAAGAATTGGATCTGCCACATTAGAATTCACAACCAAAGGTGTCTCCGTATCCAATCAACACGTAAGTCCCCTATCTAGGAAGGATAGGCTGGTTCACTTGAGGAGAATATTTTCTATGATCATACCCCAACCATGTCATCCATGAGCAGGCTCCGTAAGATCCCATAGAGTAGAAATGGAATAAGTCATGTTACATGATCTAATTCTCTATTTATTATACTTACTTTTTTATTATAGTATGGAAATGCATTCATTTTCTTTGCATAGATTGCGATCCGCAATACTATCGGAGTAAAAGAAGGTATCTAAGGAAGAACGTAGGCTATACTTTTTTATTAGTAACAAGTAAATACTTTGTTTAGACGTAAGAAACTTGCGATATTGAGGGGATAAAAACCAACTAATCAAGGGACATGAGACAATCCACAAAGCAATTGAGTATGATCAAATTTGCAAGCTCACTTGGATATTGAGCATTTACCCATAAGAATAGGATTCTTTTCAATGAGTAGTTGTTGTAGGCGCAGCTTCGGAAAAGAGAATCTGACAAAGCTTTTCTTTTTCTTACCTTTTCTTACCTAGAGTCATTGAGTCATTATATACCTTATTCTATTATGGATCTTCCACGGTCTTTTTTCTTTCATTCTTGCTCGAGCCGGATGATGAAAAATTCTCATGTCCGGTTCCTTTGGGGGATGGATCCTAAAGAATTCGCCTATCCCAATAACAAAGAAACCTGACTTAAATGATCCTGTATTAAGAGCAAAATTAGCTAAAGGGATGGGACATAATTATTATGGGGAACCCGCGTGGCCCAACGATCTTTTATATATTTTTCCGGTAGTAATTCTAGGTACTATTGCATGTAATGTAGGTTTAGCGGTTCTCGAGCCGTCAATGATTGGTGAACCGGCGGATCCGTTTGCAACTCCTCTTGAAATATTACCCGAGTGGTACTTCTTTCCCGTGTTTCAAATACTCCGTACAGTACCCAACAAGTTATTGGGCGTTCTCTTAATGGTTTCTGTGCCAACGGGCTTATTGACAGTACCTTTTCTAGAGAATGTCAATAAATTCCAAAACCCATTTCGTCGCCCAGTAGCTACAACCGTTTTTTTAATCGGTACTGCAGTAGCTCTTTGGTTAGGTATTGGAGCAACATTACCCATTGAAAAATCCTTAACTTTAGGTCTTTTTTAGTAATTTTTCATGTTGATTCATTCAATCGTGAAATACCGTGCATAGGTATCTAGGAAATAGTTACTTCCAAGTGAATCTTCCCTAGATACCTAAAATCTATTTTATTATGATCCATTTCGCAAAAATATAGATTGTTGTGCCAAAAATGCAAAATTGTTTTCTTTTTTTATTCTAACTCGAAAAGAAGAAGAGAAAAAAATTGCAATGGATTTAAAATGAGAACTTATTCTTAGGTAAATCAATTGGGAGATGCTTCTCTAGAGTGTCCCATATCTGTTTTCCATCTTCCATACGAAAACTTTCAATTCTCATAAGATCTTCTTCAGTCTTACTCAAAAGGTCCAATAGTGTATGTATATTGGCCCTTTTGAGACAATTATACGTTCTAGAAGGCAATTCTAATTGATCAATAAAAATACAATTCAATGGAATTCCTTTTTTGTTTTTCTTTAGATTAGTTAGTTTTTTTTGAAAGGTTAAAAGGGGTGGAGTAAACCTGTTTTTATTTTCTTCGAAACTAGTGCTCTCTTCCTCTGCGTGTAGAAAAGGAAGAAATAAATCAATCAAATTACGAGAAGCCTCATAAAGGGCTTCCTTAGGGGTTAAACTTCCATTCGTCCATATTTCTAGAAAAAGTATCTCGTGTTTTTCATTTCCATTCCCACAAGAAAAAATACTATAATTCATATTTCGAACAGGCATGGATACAGCATCTATTGGATAACTTCCGTCTTGAGGGTTCTTTCTGAGTTCCGTGTGATATCCGCGATCTCTCTTGATCTGTAACTCAATACGGAAGTCAATGGGTTCTGTCAAATTAGCTATAGGTTGTGCCATATCAACGATCTCTACGGAAGGCGGTAAGATGATATCTTGAGCAGTTATGCATCTAGGACCTTTGACACAAATTGATGCGTCTCTAACTCCATAGAGATTACTTCTCAATACAATTTCTTTCAAATTTAGTAAAATTTCTTGTACGGATTCTTCAATACCAGCTATTGTAGAATATTCGTGTGGCACACTCCCAAATTTTGCACGTGTGATACACGTTCCTTCTATTTCTCCAAGTAAAGCTCTTCGCAATGCAATACCGACGGTATCCGCTTGACCTTTTCTAAGCGGGGACAAAATGAAACGACCATAATAAAGACGCTTACTATCTACTCTTGATTCAACACACTTCCACTGTAGTGTTTGAGTGGATCCTGCTACCTCCTCTCGAACCATAATGGACTAGTATTATTATTTGATCATTGAATCGTTTATTTCTCTTGAAAGCGGTTTAATTCTTTTACAGGCGTCTTTTTTTAGGAGGTCGACATCCATTATGGGGCATAGGTGTTACATCGCGTATACAACTTAATCGTAGACCGCTTTTAGCAATGGCTCGTAATGCGGCATCTCTTCCACTACCAGCACCCTTTACCATAACTTCTGCTCGTTGCAAACCCACTGTACGAATAGCATCTACTGCTGTTCTTTGACCAGCATAGGGTGATGCTTTTCTTGAGCTTTTGAATCCACAAGTACCCGCGGAGGACCAGAAAACCACCCGGCCTTGCGGGTCTGTAACAGTTATAATGGTATTGTTGAAACTAGCTTGAACATGAATAACTCCTTTTGTTATTCTACGTGCACTCTTCCGTAAACTAAAACGCGCATTCCTACGCAAACCAATACGCACTTTCCTACGTGAACCAATTTTTGGTATAGCTTTTGTCATATTTTATTGTCTCATAAATATGAGTTAGAAATAACAAAAAGAAAAAAAGATACAAAGATATCCGTTTCAGGGTAAAATATATCCTTTACTTTAATGATTTTTTTTTTTTGAATTTGGACATTTCCGCGGGTACTTTTTTTACTTTTTAGAAAGATTACCCCTGTCTTTGTTTATGTTTCGGATTGGAACAAATGACTCTAATTCGTCCACGCCTACGGATTAGTCGACATTTTGTACAAATTTTACGAACAGAAGCTCTTATTTTCATATTTCCGTATTCCTTTCTTAAATTAAGAATCTAATATCTAATCTTTGGGAAAAAATGGGTCTCTTCGCTTGAATTGTGGAACTTTTCATTTATTACCCTAGAAAAAAAAGAAAAACCTAATTCTTTGAATCTTCGGTATCCTTCGAGTCTTCGGTACGCTTCGAGTCTTCGGTACGCTTCGAATCCTTATGGGGAAGTCTATAAATTATACGGCCTTTGCTTGAATCATAACGGCTTACTTCAATTTTGACCCTATCCCCCATCAGTATTCGTATAGAACTAGACCGTATCTTTCCTGAAATATAGCCCAGGATGATCGTGTCATTCTCTAGGCGAACGCGGAACATTCCGTTGGGTAGGGCTTCTGTAACTAAACCTTCAAAAGTGACTTTTGCTTCTCTCCTATTTTTTTTTTCTGTCATATTTTTTTCTCCTATTTTTCAAATAAAAATAGAAAAATAGGAAGTTCGAGATAGAATTCGGATACTATAGGAGGAGCGATTACCATATATAACATAAGACTTCTCCTCCAATTCTGTTTAGTCGAGCTTCTCGATCTGTCATTATACCTCGAGAAGTAGAAAGAATAGCAATTCCCATTCCTCCCAAAACTTTAGGAATTCCTTGATAGTTGGCATAAATTCGTAAGCCGGGTCGGCTGATACGCTTTAAAAAGGTTCTAGTTCTATATATTCCTTTTCTAGTCTTTCTCTTTTGATGTCGCAAAGTTGAAACCAAGAAATATCTGTTACTATCCTGATGTTTCCGAACACTTTCAATAAAACCCTCCCGTAGAAGTATTTTAACAATGTTTTCGGTAATATTTGTAGATACTACTCGAACTGTTCCTTTTTTATTCATGTCTGCGTTTCTTATAGAGGTTAGTAAATCAGCAATAGTGTCCTTGCCCATAAGACTCTAATTCTAGGTTTCTCCTAATTTTTCTATAATCGACATGGTTTCTTTCTTTTTCTTTTTATTTTGGATTTTAAAGCATATACGTGAAACACAATCCACTAATTTATTCTTTGATCTATATCTTGCCTACTAGTATTTATAATACTTCAGGAGCTAATGAAACTATTTTAGTAAAATTCAATTCTCTCAATTCCTCGGCGATCGCGCCAAAAACTCGAGTTCCTTTTGGATTTCCTTTTTGATCAATGATAACCGCTGCATTGTCATCATAGCGTATTATTATACCGTCTTCGCATTTGAACTCTTTACATGTACGTACAATTACAGCTCGAATTACTTCGGATCTTTCTAGAGGCATTTGGGGCACTGCGTCTTTGATTACAGCAACAATAACATCACCAATACGAGCATATCGCTGATTACTAGCAGCTCCTATGACTCGAATACACATCAATTTTCGAGCTCCACTGTTATCCGCTACATTTAAAAGGGTCTGAGGTTGAATCATATTATTTTGATTTCAATTTGTTTGTTATTTCAATGCAAAAGGATGAAAGAAATATTGTCGTTTTAGAAAGAAAAACCCGGTTTTTTATCGTCAATACTCCTTTTTTGGGGTTCTATGTCTCTAATCGAAGAAATTGACTTCGTATGGGCATTTTACTGGCAGCTATTTCCATAGCTGCTCTAGCTACAGTTTCGGATACTCCGCCCATTTCATAAAGTATTCGACCTGGTTTAACAACGGCTACCCAATATTCGGGGGACCCCTTTCCCGAGCCCATACGTGTTTCCGTGGGTCTTAGTGTAACTGGTTTGTCGGGAAATATACGTACCCATATTTTTCCACCACGGCGTGCATATCGTGTCATTGCTCTTCGTCCTGCTTCTATCTGTCTCGACGTGATCCAAGCAGGTTCAAGTGCTTGAAGAGCATATCTACCAAAACAAATACGATTGCCTCGGCAGGATTTTCCCTTCATTCTTCCTCTATGTTGTTTACGAAATCTGGTTCTTTTGGGGTTATAGTCGATGGTTCTTTCTTAGTTCCATCTCTACTGCAAAACTGGACATGAGAGTTTCTTCTCATCCAGCTCCTCGCGAATGAAATGAGAAAGCGTGCAAATCTCTCTAATTCCATAATATTTTAAAATATTACGGATAGATGCACATTAATAGATAAAATAATAGAAAAAGTTAAGTTTTTTTATTGAATCTTGAATTTTATGAATATTGAATATTCAATTTGCAAAAATAGAAAAATATATAGTCAAGAAAGAAGATCTAGAATATATCTAGATGTCTGTGTCTATTTATCTATATTCTATATTTATAGATAATAGATAATGGAATCTTTCTTAAAAAAAATCTCCTTATTTTGACTCTTATTGAATCGCGGTAAAGTATTCTAATTCAATAAGGATTTCGCCGGCGAATATTTACTCTTTCCTGTCTTATTTGTTAATTTATAACCAAATAAGGCAATTTTTTTGGTTTGTTCCGCCATCCCACCCAATGAAGTATTAGAATTCTTTTCAAAAAAATCCTATGCAGTCATAGGTTCTATCGTTCCCACTACTTCTCCTTTAATGGTTAGGTCTGAATCCCACAATGGAGCTTTCAAAAAATTTCTTTCCGAGTCAATTTTCTCAGTTTTTTTAACCCGAGCTGCTCTTTATTATTGCTTCAAATTTGTATTTCTTGTTTCAAGTTACGATTTCAAATTCTCTATTATTTTTTTATATTGATGCTTTATTACATTGCCTTTTATGATGTAACTCATAGACCATACATATTGGAATCCTATATCTTTCTTATTCCTCTTCTTTCTTTCTATCATCCCTCCTTTTATCCACATCCTTTAGTTTTGCTTCACAACCTAGAATCCGTTTTCTTTTTTCTCTAAAAAAGAAAAAATTGCAGTTGCTACAACTATATGATAGATCTACTCATTTATGATAGATGTATTTTTCATATAGTGACTGTTTCTTAGTTAGGATCTCGACAATACAAAGCAATAGGTTGGTTATTAGTTAATTTTTTATAATTACTAAATTTTTTTCTTTTTCTATTTATAGTAGGGTTCAGTCAATTTTTTTTTGAATCCCCATTTTCGACTCTAAAGAAAAAACTAACGAGTCACACACTAAGCATAGCAATTATATTAAAAGATTTATCAATTTTCATTAAATCTTATAGAAAGAGATAGAATTTCTTCTTTTTTTTAGGGATTTCAAGAAAAATAAGGCTCTTGTCATTTTTTATTCTATCACTGAACAAAATGGGAAGACAAGGCTAGTTATTCTTCGTCTACGAATATCCAAATTTTTACGCCTAATACTCCATAGATAGTTCGAATTGGATAACAGCAATAATCTATTTTAGCGCGAATTGTTTGGAGGGGAAGTCTACCCTTTTTGATGCATTCGGCACGTGCAATTTCTTTCCCTGCGAGACGCCCCGCAATTTTTACTTTGACTCCCCTTATATCCGCTTTTTTAGTTAATTCAATGGCTTTTTTCATTGCCTTTCGGAATGAAACTCTATTTTTTAATTGGAAAGCTATATATTCTGCAAGAATATTAGGTTCTCTATAAGGTTCTTTAACTTTTTCAATACCAATATTAAGTCTCTGGTTTACAGAATTAATTTCCTTTTGTAGATCTTTTTCTAATTCTTCGACTGTTCCTTTTTTCTTTAATAAATTTGGGAATCCAATATGGATTATGACGTGGATCGTATCGATTTCTTTTTGAATTTCTATATGTGTAATTACTTCGGAACTTGAGTCTGATTCTATTTTTCTATTCGAGCCTTTTTTCCTATTCTTTTGTATATAGTTCTTGATACAATTCCGTATTTTTTTATCTTCCTGTAGACCTTCAGAATAATTTTTTGGTTGTGCGAACCAAAAGGAATGGTGATTTTGGGTTGTACCAAGTCTGAAACCGAGTGGATTTATTTTTTGTCCCATATTTTTCTATTCTATTTTTTTACTGGGAATCGAAATCTTAGATGGATCTAAAGATTATTTAGATTTCTTTACTATATTTAGTACAATTGTTATATGACACATGGTTTTTTTTATGGGAGAACTACGTCCTCGAGCCCGAAGTCTGAATTTTTTCATAATAGTACTCCTACTGACTTCGGCTTTAGTAATGAATAAATTCGCTTTGTTGAAATCCCTATAATCAGTAGCATTTGCTGCTGCCGAATAAACTAACTTTAGGATGGGATAAGATGCTCGATAAGGCATGAGGTTCAGTATCATAACAGTTTCCTCGTAGTAACGCCAGCGAATCTCATCAAGAACTCTTTGTGCTTTGAAAACAGACATATGGATGCGTTTTTGTGCTTTGAAAACCCGTTCGAACTTAAGTAAACGATCGGTTGGAACTTTCCTTGCGAGTTTCCTTAGCCCACTCTTCTTCTTCTTTATCCTAGGGGTATACTTTACCAGTTTGAAACTTGTCATAAATAAGGTGATTCCCCGCCTACTTTGTTTTTTTTATTTTAAATCTTTCTATTCTGAATTCAGTTAACGACGAGATTTAGTATCTTTTCTTGTACTTTCATAACTCGTGAAATGCCGAGTAGGCACGAATTCCCCCAATTTGCGACCTACCATAGGATTTGTTATGTAAATAGGTATATGTTCCTTTCCATTATGAATCGCGATTGTATGGCCAACCATTGCGGGTAGAATGCTAGATGCCCGGGACCACGTTACTATTGTTTCTTTTTCCTCCTTCATATTGAACTTTTCGATTTTTGCCAATAAATGATGAGCTACAAAAGGATTCGTTTTTTTTCGTGTCACAGCTGATTACTCCTTTTTTTCTATTTTAAAGAGTGGCATTCTATGTCCAATATCTCGATCGAAGTATGGAGGTCAGAATAAATAGAATAATGATGAATGGAAAAAAGAGAAAAATCCATTAGCTGGATAAGGGGCGGATGTAGCCAAGTGGATCAAGGCAGTGGATTGTGAATCCACCATGCGCGGGTTCAATTCCCGTCGTTCGCCCATCGCATTATTGCAAATTCCAAAAATGCAATTTTCCATATTCCTAGTTACGTATTTACTTACGGCGACGAAGAATAAAACTATCACTATATTTTTTCCTTTTCCTAGTTCTTCTTCCAAGCGCAGGATAACCCCAAGGGGTTGTGGGTTTTTTTCTACCAATGGGGGCTTTCCCTTCACCGCCCCCGTGGGGGTGGTCCACAGGGTTCATAACTACCCCTCTTACTACGGGGCGTTTACCTAGCCAACACTTAGATCCGGCTCTACCCAAACTTTTTTGGTTCACCCCAACATTACCCACTTGTCCGACTGTTGCTAAGCAATTTTGGGATACCAAACGGACCTCCCCAGATGGTAATCTTAAAGTGGCCGATTTACCCTCTTTTGCAATCAGTTTCGCTACAGCACCTGCTGCTCTAGCTAATTGCCCACCCCTTCCACGTGTGATTTCTATGTTATGTATGGCCGTGCCTAAGGGCATATCGGTTGAAGTAGATTCTTCTTTTCTCTCAAAAAACCCCTTCCCAAACTGTACAAGCTTCTTCCAAAGCATACAGCTTTCTAGATGTATATGACGATCCCTAGACAGATGGATCTTATATGAATCGTATGATGAAGTACCACATGAGTGGATATATAGGAAAGGAATCCAAATCTGCCGAATCGCTCATGTTATGATCTTCTACATCCTAGGTCTCCGCGTTCCGTCATCTGGCTTATGTTCTTCATGCAGCATTCAGATCGAATGACTCTATGAAATTACGTCGATACTTCCACATATTATGGGTAACGTAGGAGACATCCCTATTTTCCCCGGGGGATCTTAATTACCACTGCTTAGCTTTCAATTCGCCTCTGACCATCAAATTAAATGTGAATAACCCGTCCTCCTCTCTTTGAAACAAGGGGCGCTTCCGGTTCTGTGCGTGCTTCAAACAATTTTGTCTTCTCCATATTACCATATCTCTAGAGTCAATAATTTTCTATGAGGAACTACTGAACTCAATCACTTGCTGCCGTTACTCAACAGTTTTCTGTTGAGGTCTATCCCGTAGAGGTAGTCAAATTGGATCAGTGATCGATTTCTAGGTTTCGTCGTAAACCTAATTGGTTACTTCCAATTACGTAAATCAATAGTTCAAACCGCACTCAAAGGTAGGGCATTTCCCATTGATATAGGAACTTTTGTACCAGAAACAATAGTATCTCCAATTATAGCCCCTCTGGGATGTAAAATATATCTCTTCTCACCATCCCCATAGTGTATGAGACAAATGTATGCATTTCGATTAGGGTCGTATTCTATGGTTACGATTCTACCAGATATGTCTTTTTGATTCCGTCGAAAATCGATTTTACGGTATAGGCGCTTATGACCTCCCCCTCTATGCCTTGCGGTAATGATTCCTCTGGAATTACGACCTTTACCACAACGGTGCCGTCCATGGATCAAATTATTTCGTGGATTGGATTTCACTTGCCTGTCTACGGTTCCCTTGCGTGTGCTCGGGATAGGTGTTTTGTATAAATGTTTCGCCGTATTATTAAGTATTCTCCTTTAGTTTTTTTCTCTATCTAGAAGTGGAATAGAATAACCCGGTTGAAGGGTAATGATCATACGTCTGTAATGCATTGTATGTCCCGGAATAGGTCCCATTCTTCTACCCTTTCTGGGTAGTCGATGGCTATTCACAGCTACTACCTTAACACCAAAAAAGAGTTCGACCCAATGCTTTATTTCTGTCTTAGTGAATCCCGATTCGACATTAAAAGTATATTGATTCTTTCCCAATAAACGAAGACTTTTTTCTGTAAATACTGCGTATTTGATTCCATCCATAAATCGACTTTCCCTCCTATGCTCTGAGTTCCAGTATCGATAAGAATTCGAGTTCTTATTGTTCTTATGTTATGGTATGAATATACCATACCAATTCGTTATGTATGGATGATGGATGAGATTCCATGGATAGAGAGCCCGTTCCAATAGACTTATGGAACGTTCTCGTTCGTGTGCATCCAGCAGGAATTGAACCCGCAAATTTACCAATTATGAGTTGGGCGCTTTAACCATTCAGCCATGGATGCTTAACAGGGATCATCGTACATCGTAAATAACCAATTTTCATATAGAAAGACATATCATAGAAAAATGAAATCGAAAATATTCGGAGATGGCAAATATTCGGAGATGACTATGAAAACACCTCTCTGGATCCTCAAATTGAAAGAGAGATTGAGAGGGATCAAGAATCCTAATTCTCGCTATTTGGAATGGATCCAATTCTATTGAGTCTGACTCATAGTGATCATTTCTCTTTAGCAAAGAATGACCTTGGTTATCAAAGGATTGAACAACCGGGATCCATTTACTTATGATACCTAGTTGACATTGATAACAAGGATCTAATGAATTATGAGTTTAATAGATCCTCTTTAGCAGAAAGACGTATATTCCTTGCTCATTATCAGACAATCACTTATTCCCAAACCTCGTGTGGGGCTAATACGTATAGCACGGGATTGCATTCCCTACAGCTCGCATGTTCACAAGCAAGGTCTTTAACCCAGTTCTTTTCTTGTAGGCCCACAAGACGACAAGTGGATTGAATATCCTTTGCTTTCGTCACCGGTGCTATTGAATCCGCATTTAGAAGAAAGAGCTCCGGGACTGAATTGCTGTGAGTGGGGCTTGCCCATTAATTAGATCACCTGAGTAAGCCAAGAAAGACGAAAGCGATGGATGTATGTGACAAAGAGAACTTATGAACATGAAAGCTAGCCATCGCCGAAGGAGAAGATCCCGCCCGATGACTCCGCCGGTTAATGGTTAATAGAAAACATCTTTTCCTACTTCCTCCCTAGGGTCTGCTAGCTAGAAGTGGCAGTGACTACTTTAGGTGAGGTAGCTCTTTCTTTAGAGCCATCGAGTCCGTGCTCTTTAACGATTGTAGTTTTGTAGCTAGCCTTTTTAACGAAGCGTGGCCCCTTAACCTTTCGATGAAGCTAAAGGTGTCAGAGTTACCACAGACAGGGATAACTGGCTTATGGCAGCCTTCATAGCGACCTTGCTTTTGATCCTTCTTCGATTCCGGTTGAAGCGGATTCGGCATCTAATGGTGAGGCCTATGATGTGCCGAAAAGAGTGACGGGGAATACCACGATGAAAATGACTTGACGAATGCCAGAAAGAAATGTCCCGAGGGCCAACATGCCATAAACGAGTGAAAAAAGCATGAAATTCACCTGATAGATGAAAACTCAAAATTGCTAGACAGAATGAATAGTACAAGTTTCTTTACAAATCAAAGTCGTAGAGAAAGACGGTAGAAGTGCCAGGATGCGTTAAGGCGCTAAACATATGGTCGTAGATAAAGAAAGGAGTGGATGGAGAGGAGTTACAGTCGAGTCGCTAGCCAGGAAGCACTTTTCCCTACCAAATTCTATCTATCCCTGCCTGCTTCTTCCATTCGCGGAGCTCCTCTGGTAAATCATGATGTGCGCATGCCGGCTACTCAGCTTTAGTAGTGCGTTAACTAGCAGTCCACTACTGATTAAGGATTTGGTACTGACACCTGTCTTACTAACTATAAGCCTTTGGAAAATAATTATTGGATAGGGTAGACTCCTTAAGTTTACAACTTTCTCAAAGACCGGCCAGGAAGAATAATAGCCTAGAGGTTGACCCGATGGACTGACGTTTTGGTTGGTGACTCGCAAGGTTCTGGAAAATGAAAGGAAGGTTTTTTCATTTAATAACACCACGACTGAGCCAACCGATCGCCAAACAGCGAGCATTGATCCGCGTCCACCGGCAAAGAGTCGGTAGCAGCTTTCAGATCTTTTGAGCCGGTAGAATTAATGTGTTAATCAACCATCTTCAACCTATCGCTCTTTGATCAGTAGGTTCTACTGGGGAATCGTAACCATCCTCCACAATTTAGGTTTGGTCGCCGAACCATAGAGAACCTGCCTCACGAAGATCTTCGGCAGGGAATAAAGTGAGCAAAGCAGTGGCATCAAGCGGTAAGGTATGATACACTGTAAGCTTGCGAGACTGCCTAGAGCGGTCGACACCTGCAGCTTCCCTTAAGGGCCATCGGTCTTCAATCGCTTGTTCAATCAAAATGCCTGTAACGGATCGATCTTTCAAGGCTTGGCTAGCGAAGTGAAGTAGCCATGGTAAATAAATAAGGAAATAGGCGCACGAAACGAAGTGAATCATTGATTTTAAGTTAAAGTAAGGGCGGAGCTTTCTCTTTCGGTTGAAGGACTAAATTCTATTTAATATGAAGCCTGAATTTCCAAAATTATTTAGTAATATCCCGCCTGGTCTCAACTCCCACAAGCGGTCTTAATTGGTCGTTCCATCGATCGTGTACTGTCCCAAAGGGTCCTCCTTCAATCGATCGAAATCGGGTTTGTCTTTCTTGTTAACGAGAAGTCCTTGGTCACACTCGGTCGAGCTGGTAAGGGATGGCTGGAAGAGGTCGAGCTGTCCTCTGTCTCTATCAGTCGTTTCTATGACAATCTTTCTTTAAGCAGAAAGCATGTTCAAGCTCGATGATTAAGGTACTAGGGGCTCACAACACTATCGAGAAATGGCTTTCGGCTCTTGAAAGTACTTTTGCTTTCCTTTTCACTAAGCCTTCCCGCTCTACTGGAAACTATCCTATATCAGAGGGTCTCGTAATCAACTGGATTATTTTTGACTTGATCAATCGGAAGGCGGAGGTAAACTCCCCAACTCGATCAATGGGTGCTCATTGGTCTTCTTGAAACTCCCCAACAGCCGTAGCTGTCGATTGGGGGAGCCTCGAGCATCCAGTATATGACATTAAGGAGTATTCCCCAATGGAGTAGTCGAAAAATCAAACTAGCATGTAAGCGAAGCAAGAAAAAGGCTTTCTATTTTTCTTTTCCAGATCATTTTTCCTAAATCTGATACATAGCGGTCGGACCAACTCAACTAGAAGAGTCAGTCTTTTACTTAAGGTATGGCTGTGAGAAAGAATACCGATCCGATCA